TTAAAAATAAGCTAAATAAAGCTTTTGGGTTCATACCTCAAATATAAAGGAAATACCTTTTTTTTAAAATAAAGTGCCTGACTAAAGGATTATTCTGATAGGATAAATTAAGTAGATTATTAACTACCTTTATTATTATATTTTATAGAATTAAACTATATCTAATAGTATCAAAAACTATCGTGCATCATACACTAAAATATAAATAAATTAAAATATAAATTTAATTTTATATAAAATATTTTTATTTTAAATTTTTTCCCCTATAAATTCTAATAAAATATTTTTTTTTTTTATTTTATTCTTTAGAACATTAATTTCAATTTCCTCAAATTCATGATTTGGATGTTGAATTGGATTAGAAATTAATTTATTAAGATTTATTCCAATTATTAATAATTCTAATAATATTTTAACATCTGAAGCATCATTAAAATATTTTTTTACTCAAGCTATTGCATCAATTAATTTATTATTTTGTATTATTATTAAAATAATATTTATAAAAAATTTTGAAATAAATAATACTATTATAATTATAATAAATTCTTCTTTATTAATAAAAATAGGATCAGCCCCCTTTCATTTCTGATTCCCAAATATTATTGAAGGATTATCATGATTTAATAGATTTATTTTAATAACTTGACAAAAAATTTCCCCTATAATTTTATTATCATACTGATACAATAATAATTTTTTAATTTTAATTATTATTTTAAATTCTATTATTGGAGCTATTGGAGGATTAAATCAAACATCAATTCGAAAATTAATAACTTTTTCTTCTATTAATAATTTAAGATGAATAATATCTGCAATAATAATTAGAGAAAACTTATGAATATTTTATTTTTTTATATACTCATTTTTAATTAGAATTTTATGCTTATTATTTTCTATAATTAATATATTTTTTATTAATCAATTATTTTTTTTTAATATTAATTATTTAATTAAATTATCATTATTAATTAATTTTTTATCATTAGGAGGACTTCCACCTTTTATAGGATTTTTACCTAAATGAATTATCATTAATTTTATATTAAATAGAAATCTTTATTTTTTAACTTTTATTTTAATTATAATAAGATTAATTTTATTATTTTTTTATATTCGAATTTTATATTCATCATTTATATTTAATTATTTAAAATTAAAATGAATTAAAATCAAAATTAAAAATAATATATTTAACATTATAAATTTCTTATCTTTTTTCTCTATTTTAGGGTTAATTACAAGAACTTTTTTTTTTATATAAAATTATTAAGGTTTTAAGTTAAATTAAACTAATAATCTTCAAAATTATTTATAAAGAAAATTCTTTAAGCCTTAATAATTTTATTTATACCTTAAAATTTGCAATTTTACATCATAATTGAATATAAGACTTAATAAAAAAGAATTAATTCTTGTTAATAAATTTACAATTTATCGCTTAAATCTCAGCCATTTTATTTTAATTAGCGAAAATGACTATATTCAACAAATCATAAAGATATTGGAACTTTATATTTTATTTTTGGAATTTGAAGAGGAATAGTAGGAACTTCTCTAAGTTTATTAATTCGAGCTGAATTAGGTAATCCTGGATCATTAATTGGAGATGATCAAATTTATAATACAATTGTAACAGCTCATGCATTTATTATAATTTTTTTTATAGTAATACCTATTATAATTGGTGGATTTGGAAATTGATTAGTACCTCTAATATTAGGAGCTCCTGATATAGCATTCCCACGAATAAATAATATAAGATTTTGATTATTACCCCCATCATTAACCCTTTTAATTTCAAGAAGAATCGTTGAAAATGGAGCAGGAACTGGTTGAACTGTTTACCCCCCACTTTCATCTAATATTGCTCATGGAGGTAGATCTGTAGATCTAGCTATTTTTTCATTACATTTAGCTGGTATTTCTTCAATTTTAGGAGCAATTAACTTCATTACAACAATTATTAACATACGAATTAACGGAATATCTTTTGATCAAATACCATTATTTGTATGATCTGTAGGAATTACAGCATTATTATTATTATTATCACTTCCTGTTTTAGCTGGAGCTATCACTATGTTATTAACAGATCGAAATTTAAATACATCATTTTTTGATCCTGCTGGAGGGGGAGATCCTATTTTATATCAACATTTATTTTGATTTTTTGGACATCCAGAAGTTTATATTTTAATTTTACCAGGATTTGGTATAATTTCACATATTATTTCACAAGAAAGAGGAAAAAAAGAAACATTTGGATCTTTAGGAATAATTTATGCTATAATAGCAATTGGTTTATTAGGATTTGTAGTATGAGCTCATCATATATTTACAGTAGGAATAGACATCGATACACGAGCTTACTTTACCTCAGCAACAATAATTATTGCTGTTCCAACAGGAATTAAAATTTTTAGTTGATTAGCAACCTTACATGGAACTCAAATTAATTATAGACCTTCAATTCTTTGAAGATTAGGATTTGTATTTTTATTCACTGTTGGTGGATTAACAGGAGTTGTATTAGCTAATTCATCTATTGATATTGCCCTCCATGACACTTATTATGTAGTAGCCCACTTTCATTATGTATTATCTATAGGAGCTGTATTTGCTATTATTGCTGGATTTATTCACTGATATCCCCTATTTACAGGATTAAGCTTAAATCCTTATTTTTTAAAAATTCAATTTTTTACAATATTTATTGGAGTAAATTTAACTTTCTTCCCACAACATTTCTTAGGGCTAGCTGGTATACCTCGACGATATTCAGATTATCCAGATGCCTATATTTCATGAAATATTATCTCATCATTAGGGTCATATATTTCTTTACTAGCAGTGATATTAATTTTAATTATTATTTGAGAATCTATAATTAATCAACGTATAATCTTATTTTCATTAAATTTAACATCATCAATTGAATGATATCAAAATCTACCACCAGCAGAACATTCATATAACGAACTTCCAATTTTAAGAAATTTCTAATATGGCAGATTATATGTAATGGATTTAAACCCCATTTATAAAGGATTATCCTTTTTTTAGAAATAGCAACTTGATCTAATTTTAGTCTACAAAATAGAGCCTCTCCATTAATAGAACAAATTATTTTTTTTTATGATCATACATTAATTATTTTAGTTATAATTACAATTTTAGTAGGATATTTAATAATAAGATTATTTTTTAATAAATATATTAATCGATTTCTACTTGAAGGTCAAATAATTGAATTAATTTGAACAATTATTCCAGCTATCACATTAATCTTTATTGCTTTACCATCACTTCGATTATTATATTTACTAGATGAATTAAATAAACCATTAATTACATTAAAATCAATTGGACATCAATGATATTGAAGTTATGAATATTCAGATTTTAATAACATTGAATTTGATTCTTATATAACCCCTATAAATGAAATAAATAAAAATAATTTTCGTCTTTTAGAAGTAGATAATCGAATTATTTTACCAATAAATAACCAAATTCAAATTATAGTTACCGCAACAGATGTTATTCATTCATGAACTATCCCATCATTAGGGGTAAAAGTAGATGCTAATCCAGGTCGCCTAAATCAAACTAATTTTTTTATTAATCGACCTGGAATTTTTTTCGGGCAATGTTCAGAAATTTGCGGAGCAAATCATAGATTTATACCTATTGTAATTGAAAGAATCTCAATTAAAAATTTTATTAATTGAATTAATAATTACTCATCATTAGATGACTGAAAGCAAGTAATGGTCTCTTAAACCATATTATAGTAAATTAGCAATTACTTCTAATGAAAGAATTAGTTAAAAAATAACATAAATATGTCAAATTTAAATTATTATTATATTAATAATATTCTTTTATACCACAAATAATACCTATTAATTGAATATTATCTTTATTTTTCTTTATTATTATTTTTATTATTTTTAATATTATAAATTATTATATTTTTATTAATATTAATAATAAAAATAATTATTTTTTTAATAATAAAAAAAATAATCAAATTTGAAAATGATAACTAACTTATTTTCAATTTTTGATCCCTCAACTAATCTATTTAATCTATCTTTAAATTGAATTAGAACAATTATTGGATTAATATTTATTCCATATTCATTTTGATTAATTCCTAATCGTTATTTTATTTTTTGAAATTTTATTTTAAATAATCTTCATAAAGAATTTAAAATATTATTAGGAAAAAATTCTAATGGATCTACTTTTATTTTTATTTCTATATTTACTTTTATTTTATTTAATAATTTTTTAGGGTTATTCCCATATATTTTTACTAGAACTAGACATCTTACTATATCATTATCTATTTCATTACCATTATGATTAAGATTTATATTTTACGGATGATTAAATAACACTCAACACATATTTATTCATATAATTCCTCAAGGAACACCAACAATTTTAATACCATTTATAGTATTAATTGAAACAATTAGAAATATTATTCGACCTGGAACTTTAGCAGTACGACTTACTGCTAATATAATTGCAGGACATTTACTAATAACTTTACTTAGAGGTACTGGAAATAGATTAAGAACGTATATAATTATTTTATTAGTAATTATTCAAATTTTATTGTTAATTTTAGAATCTGCAGTAGCAGTAATTCAATCTTATGTAATTGCCATTTTAAGAACTTTATATTCTAGAGAAGTAAATTAATGAAAAATAATTTTTACAGACATCCATATCATTTAGTTGATTACAGACCTTGACCTATTACCGGAGCTATTGGAGTATTAACTTTAGTTACAGGAATAGTTAAATGATTTCACAATTTTAACATAAATTTATTAATATTAGGCTATTTAATTATTATTTTAACAATATATCAATGATGACGAGATGTATCACGAGAAGGAACATTTCAAGGTAAACATACCATTTTAGTAACTAAAGGATTACGATGAGGAATAATCTTATTTATTATTTCTGAAATTTTTTTTTTCATTTCATTTTTTTGAGCATTTTTTCATAGTAGATTATCACCTAATATTGAAATTGGAGCAACTTGACCTCCTACAAATATTGTACCATTTAATCCATTTCAAATTCCATTACTAAATACAATCATTTTAATTACATCAGGAGTAACAGTAACATGGGCTCATCATGCAATTATAGAAAATAACCACTCTCAAATAACTCAAGGATTATTTTTAACTATTATTTTAGGAATTTATTTCACTTTTCTTCAAGCATATGAATATTTAGAAGCACCTTTTACTATCGCAGATAGAATTTATGGATCTACATTTTTTATAGCAACAGGATTCCATGGATTACATGTAATAATTGGAACAATATTTTTATTAATTTGTTTAATTCGTCATATTAATAATCAATTTTCTAATAACCATCATTTTGGATTTGAAGCAGCAGCTTGATATTGACATTTTGTAGATGTAGTTTGATTATTCCTTTATATTTCTATTTATTGATGAGGAAATTAATTATTTATATAATATATTTAGTATATTTGACTTCCAATCAAAAAGTTTAATATTTTATTAATATAAATAATTATTTTAATTAGTTATATTTCTATTATTATTATAATAATCTCAAATATTATAATATTTTTATCCATTATTTTATCAAAAAAATCATTTTCTGATCGAGAAAAAAATTCCCCATTTGAATGTGGATTTGATCCAAAATCATCAGCTCGAATCCCATTCTCCTTACATTTCTTCTTAATTACAATAATTTTTTTAATTTTTGATGTTGAAATTGCATTAATTTTTCCTATAATTAATTTATTTAAAATAACAAATTTTATTATTTGAACTAAAATTAGTTTTTTTTTTATTATTATTTTATTAATTGGGCTATTTCATGAATGAAACCAAAATATATTAAATTGAACTAAATAAAAAATAAATAAGGATTATAGTTTAAATAAAACATTTGATTTGCACTCAAAAAATATTGAATAAATCAATTTATCTTAAATAAGAAGCAATATTTGCATTTAATTTCGACTTAAAAGATAGAGTTTTAATACTCCTTATTTTTAGTTGAAACCAAAATAGAGGTATATCACTGTTAATGATAAAATTGAATTATAAATTCCAACTAAAAAGAAATATAAAGTATAAAATTAAGCTGCTAACTTAATTTTTAGTGGTTTAATTCCATTAATATTTCTTATTTATATAGTTTAATATAAAACATTACATTTTCATTGTAAAAATAAAAAAAAATTTTTTATAAATATTTAAAGATTTAAATAATCTCCTTAATATCTTCAATATTATGCTCTAAAATTATAAGCTATTTAAATATAAAAAAATTATTAAAATAATTAATATAAATATTCATAAAACAAATCTAAATAAATAAATTTTATAATTTTTTATAGAAAATAAATTAAATAAAATTGAGTATTTTTTTATAATAAAAAATATACCTTGACCTCTATATATTTCTCTTCAACCCATATCAATATTTTTTAATATTATTTGACCAAAATTTAAAAAATAAAAATTTAAACCATAAGTAGATAAATTAGGTATAAATCATATTAAACATAAAAAATTTCTAATTTGATAAGTTATTAAAAATTTATTAACAGAATAAATATTTATATTTCTAACAATAAACCCCATAAAAACCCCTAAAATTCTTACATAAATAACTATTATTTTTATATTAAAAGGTAAAAAAATTATATAAGGATAAGAGAAAATTAATCATATTAAAAATCTACCTCTAATAACTCTTATAAATAATAAAATTATTATTCTTTTTAATATAATAAAATCTTCATCATATAAATTATAAATAGATAATAAATTATAATCATTAATTATTAAATATATAGTTAAACGAAAACTATAAAATATAGTTAAACCTGTAGAAATATAATATAATAAAAAAATAAAAAAATTTAAATTTCTTAAACTAACTATTTCTAAAATTAAATCCTTAGAATAAAACCCAGCTAAAAAAGGAATACCACATAAAGCTATATTAGACACATTCATACATAAAGATGTCATAGGAATGAAATTTCTAATCCCCCCTATAAAACGAATATCTTGAATATCTATTATTATATGAATAATAACCCCAGCACACATAAATAATAAAGCCTTAAATATAGCATGAGTTAATAAATGAAAAAAAGCTAAATCTGGTATTCCTATTCTTAAAATTCTTATTATTAATCCTAATTGTCTTAAAGTCGATAAAGCAATAATTTTTTTTAAATCAAACTCATAATTAGCAGAAATACCAGCTATAAACATAGTTAAACCAGATAATAATAATAAAATTTTAATAAATATTATATCTAGTAATAAAAAATTAAAACGAATTAATAAATAAATACCCGCAGTAACTAAAGTAGATGAATGAACTAAAGCAGAAACTGGAGTAGGAGCTGCTATAGCAGCTGGTAATCAAGAACTAAAAGGAATTTGAGCACTTTTAGTTATAGCAGCAATAATAATTATAATTCTAATTATAAATATTGAATAATCATTTTTTATAAAAGATAAATAAAATAAATAATTTCATCTACCATAATTTATTATTCAACCAATTACCATTAAAATAAATAAATCCCCAATTCGATTAGATAAAGCAGTTAATATACCAGCATTATAAGATTTAATATTTTGATAATAAATAACCAAACAATAAGAAACTAAACCTAAACCATCTCAACCTAATAAAATTCTTACAATATTTGGACTAATAATTAATAAAATTATTGAAAAAACAAATAATAAAACTAAAATAATAAAACGATTTAAATTTAATTCAGAATTTATATATCTTTTACTATAATAAATTACAACTGAAGAAATTAACGAAACAAATATTATAAATAATAAAGATATTCAATCCAATAAAATTCTTATAATAACTCTTAAAGAATTAAAAGAAATAATTTCCCACTCTAAAATAATAATAATATTATTCATAATAAAATAAATTACTATAAAAAAATTTATTAATCTAAAAAAAAATAAAAAAAAAAATCTAATAAAACAAATTGAAAATTTTTGAATAACCTAAAATGATACTATCATATTTTTGAAACCACAAATCAATATTTTAATTTTAAATTATTTAAGTTAAAATCAAATTATCACATAATCAATTTTTAAAATTAAAATATTTAAAGGAAATCAATGTAATATTAATAATAGGTATTCACGAGATACCCCCATATAAAATCTATAAATTCCTAAATAATATTTTCCATGTTGTGTATATGAATATAAATATAATCTATACCCAGCACTAAAAAAAGAAATCAACATTAATATAAATATAGAGATATAAGATCATCTTAATAAACTATTAATTAATCTAATTTCACCTATTAAATTTAATGAGGGGGGAGCTGCTATATTAGAAGATAAAAGTAAAAATCATCATAAACTTATTGAAGGTATTAAATTTATTATACCCTTATTAATAAATAATCTTCGACTATTTAAACGTTCATAATTAATATTAGCTAAACAAAATATTCCTGAAGAACATAAACCATGACCAATCATTAAAATATATGAACCAATAAACCCCCAATAATTTATTGTTATAATACCCCCAATTACTATTCTTATATGTGCAACCGAAGAATAAGCAATTAAAGATTTAATATCAACTTGACAAAAACATTTTAAACTAATATAAAATCCTCCAACTAATCTAATAATAATTCAAATAATATTAAACTTTAAACCCAATCTTTGAAATATAATTATAATACGTAATATTCCATAACCTCCTAGTTTTAATATAATACCCGCTAAAATTATTGAACCTGATACAGGAGCTTCAACATGAGCTTTTGGTAATCATAAATGAACAAAATATATAGGTATTTTAACTAAAAATGCTATTATTATACAAAAATATAATAAATATAAATCAAAATTAAAAAACTTTAAAAAATATATTATTATTGAATTAGTATAAAAAAAAATATAAAAAATTCCTAACAATAAAGGTAAAGAAACAAATAAAGTATAAAATAATAAATATATACCAGCCTGAATTCGCTCAGGCTGGTATCCCCACCCAATAATTAATATTAAAGTAGGAATTAATCTACCTTCAAAAAATAAATAAAATATAAATAAATTTATCACTCTAAAAGTTATATATAATATAATTAATAAAAATATTAAATTAAAAATAAAAAAATTTATATAAAATCCTATTTTATATAAATTTTCTCTAGCTATAATTATTAAAATACAAATTCAAATTCTCAATAAAATTAAACCATATGATAATATATCACAAGAGTATATATATCTTAAATTACAATAATTTTCAATATTAACCATTAAATTTATAAACATAAACATTATTAAAAATAATATTATTTGAACCATTCAATACATATTAACATTAAAACATAAAGGAATTATAAAAATTATTATAAATAAAAATTTTATCATTTTTAAATTAAACTATATTAAAACTTTGAAAATAATCATTACCATGAGTACGGATTATTGAAACTAAAATAGATAGTCCTAAAGCACCCTCACAAACAGAAAAAACTAAAAAAACTATTAACATATATAAATCATATTCAATATAATTTAACATAAAAATAAACAAAAAAAAAATTCTTAAAACAATAAATTCTAATCTTAATAAAACAATTAATAAATGTTTATGTTTAAAAACAAAAATTATATTCCCAAAAATAAATATAATAATAAAAATAATTCTTATATATAAAAAAATTATCATTAGTAAATTGTTTTTATAATTTAAATTAAAAATATTGGTCTTGTAAACCAAAAATAAGATTATTTCTTTAAAAACTTCAAAGAAAAAGAAAATCTTTATCAATAATCTCCAAAATTATTATTTTTATTAAACTACTCTTTGAAATTATAAAAGTATTTATTTCTTTATTAATTATTTTATTATCATTTATTATATTATTCCTTAATCATCCATTATCAATAGGTTTTATAATTTTAATTCAAACATTATTAACATGTATTATTACAAGAATGATTATAAAAACATATTGAATATCTTATATTTTATTTTTAACTTTCTTAGGAGGATTATTAGTTCTATTTATCTATGTAAGAAGAATTGCATCAAATGAATTATTTAAATTATCAATTTCACTAAAAATATTATTATTATTTAATCTAATCATTATTTTAATAATTAGAATATTTTTTAATAATAATTTATATTGAATTAATTTAAGAATCAATAATCTAGAAATAAATAATTTTTTTAATATATTTTTATTTTTTAATAACGAAAATAAAATTAACTTATCTAAATTATATAATAATCAAACATTTTTAATAATAATAATAATAATTATCTATTTATTTATTGCCTTAATTGCAGTAGTAAAAATCACAAATATTTTTTATGGTCCTTTACGATCTTCATTTAACTAATGATAAACATTTATAAGCCAATTCGAAAAACCCATCCTATTTTCAAAATCATTAATGGATCATTAATTGATTTACCAACTCCATCAAATATTTCTTCCCTATGAAATTTTGGATCCTTATTAGCTATATGTTTAATTATTCAAATTATTACTGGACTATTTTTAACAATATATTATACAGCTAATATTGAATTAGCTTTTTATAGAGTTAACTATATTTGTCGAAATGTAAATTATGGTTGATTAATTCGAACTCTTCATGCAAATGGAGCTTCATTTTTTTTTATTTGTATTTATATTCACATTGGACGAGGAATTTATTATGAATCATTTAATTTAAAATATACATGAATAGTTGGAGTAATTATTTTATTCTTATTAATAGCAACAGCTTTTATAGGATATGTATTACCTTGAGGACAAATATCATTTTGAGGAGCAACAGTTATTACAAATCTACTATCAGCAATTCCTTATTTAGGAACTATATTAGTAAATTGAATTTGAGGAGGATTTGCCATTGATAATGCAACATTAACTCGATTTTATACATTTCATTTTATTCTACCATTTATTATTTTAATAATAACAATAATTCATCTATTATTTTTACATCAAACAGGATCTAATAACCCTTTAGGAATTAATAGAAACTTAGATAAAATTCCATTTCACCCATTTTTTACATTTAAAGATATAATTGGATTTATTATTATTTCATTTTTATTAATTTTTTTAACATTAACCAATCCTTATTTATTAGGAGACCCTGATAATTTTACACCAGCTAATCCATTAGTAACACCAATTCATATTCAACCTGAATGATATTTCTTATTTGCTTATGCAATTTTACGATCAATTCCAAATAAATTAGGAGGTGTTATTGCACTTATTATATCAATTTTAATTTTAATTATTTTACCATTAACATTCTTTAAAAAAATTCAAGGAATTCAATTTTATCCAATAAATCAAATCTTATTTTGAATTATAGTAGTTACAATTATTTTACTAACATGAATTGGAGCACGACCAGTAGAAGATCCTTATGTATTTGTGGGACAAGTATTAACAATTATATATTTTTTATATTATATTATTAATCCTATAATTAGAATTTATTGAGATAAATTAATCTTTAACTAAATTAATGAGCTTGTCAAATAAGCATTTGTTTTGAAAACTTAAGAAAGAATAAATATTCTATTAATTTATACTAAAAATATTAACTTACTTAATTAATTCCACTAAAATAATAAAATTTTTAATCCTAAATAAAATATTAAAAAATTTAAAGAAATAGGTAAATAAATTTTTCAAGCTAAATATATTAATTTATCATAACGATACCGAGGTAATGTTCCACGAACTCAAATAAATAAAAAAGAAATCAACGACAACTTTAAATAAAAAAAAATTCTTAATGAATATCCCCCCATATATAATAAAACAAATAATAAACTTATAAATAAAATTCTAGAATATTCAGCTAAAAAAATTAAAGCAAACCCCCCACTTCTATACTCAATATTAAATCCAGAAACTAATTCTCTCTCACCTTCAGCAAAATCAAATGGAGTTCGATTAGTTTCAGCTAATCTAGAAGAAAATCAACATAAACCCAAAGGAATTATTAAAAAAAAAAATCAAATTAAATTTTGATAATATATAAAAATTACTAAATTAAAATCTATAACTATAATAATTCTTGATATTAAAATTAAAGCTAAACTAACCTCATATGAAATAGTTTGAGCTACTGCCCGTAAACCCCCTAATAAAGCATAATTAGAATTAGATGACCAACCAGAAACTATTAAAGTATAAACTCCTAAACTAGTACAACATAAAAAAAATAAAATACCTAAATTAAAATTTACTAAATTAAAATAATATGGAATTATAACTCAAATTATTAAAGATAAAATAAATCTAATAACAGGAGAAAAATAATAAGATAAATAATTTGAAAATAAAGGATAAGTCTGTTCCTTAGTAAATAATTTAATAGCATCTGAAAAAGGTTGTAAAATTCCTATAAACCCAACTTTATTAGGACCTTTACGAATTTGAATATAACCTAAAACCTTCCGCTCTAATAAAGTTAAATATGCAACCCCAATTAAAACACCAAGAATTAAAATAATAAATCCCAAAAAAATTAATAAAAAATCAATATAAAACATTTACTATCCATATAAATAAATTATACATTTATGATTTCTAAAATCACTACACTTTTCTGCCAAAATAGTTTTTAAATTTAAATTAAACATTAATAAAATTCATTAAATAAATTTAATTTAAATATTTATTCCTTTCGTACTAAAATATTTTAATATTTTAAAGATAGAAACCAACCTGGCTCACACCGGTTTGAACTCAGATCATGTAAGATTTTAATGATCGAACAGATCAAAATTTTATACTTTTGCATATAAATTTTATCTTAATCCAACATCGAGGTCGCAAACTCTTTTTCTTATTTGAACTAAAAAAAAAAATTACGCTGTTATCCCTAAGGTAATTTTTTCTTATAATCAAAAATTTTGGATCAATTACTCACTTATCTATGAAATAATATATTAAAAAAAGTTAATTTTATTTTTTTATCACCCCAATAAAATATTATTAAATAATTTAATTAATAATCTAAAAAATAATTTTATTATATATTAATATAAAACTCTATAGGGTCTTCTCGTCTTTTAAATAAATTTTGACTTTTTAATCAAAAAATTAAATTAATTAATAATAAATAAGAGACAGCTTATATTTCATCCAATCTTTCATACAAGTCATCAATTAAAAAACTATTTATTATGCTACCTTTGTACAGTCAATATACTGCAGCCCTTTAATAATTATCAGTGGGCAGATTAGACTTTAAATTATTAACAAAAAGACATGTTTTTGATAAACAAGTGAACATAAAATTTTGCCGAATTCCTTTTATTTAAATTTTAAAATATTAAATAAATTTTTTATAAATTTAATACTAATTTTATCATTATAACTAAATTTATAAAATTTAAAATTATTTTTTTATAAAAAATTAAATTAATTTAAAATTTTATATTTTAATTAAAATTATTTTATAATAAATTAAATTTTATAAACAATATAAATTTTAAAAATTTTAATTAAATAAAAATATAATTATAAAAATTTAATTTAAAGCTTATCCCTTAAAATATTAAAATTTATTTTAAATTAATTAATTAATTAATTAAATTTATAAATAAATTTAAAATTAAATTTTTTTCTAAAAAAACTAGATATATTTTAAAACGATTAACATTTCATTTCTAATTAACTATTTAAAATATTTATGAAACAATAACTTTAATAATTAATTAACTCTTTAAAATTCGAGAATTTTTATATATAAAAATTTAATTTAATAAACTCTGATACACAAGATACAATAAATAATATTTACTTTAATATAAATATAATTTCAATATATTTTAAATTTCTTATACAATACTAATTAACTATAAAATTAATAATTTTTTCTTTATTAATACTAAAACCCCCCAATTTTAATATTAAAATTAATTTTATTATTTTTTAATTATTAATTTTTACCCCTCAAATTAATTGAAAATTTCAATATCATTTCAATGTAAATGAAATACTTTATCAAGCTCTAATTTGTTATTTCTAGAAACACTTTCCAGTACCTCTACTTTGTTACGACTTATTCCAATTTATTTATGAAAGCGACGGGCAATATGTACATATTTTAATATATAATCATTTTATTAAAATAAATAAAATTACATTTAAATCCACTTTCAAATTTTTATTACAAAAAAAAATCCATTTAAATAAATTTATTGTAATCCATTATATTCTTAATTATAATCTGCATCTTGATCTGATTTAATTTTTAATTATAAAATTAAAATATTATTTTCATTTAAAAATATTTTTTTAACAACGATATACAAAATTTTAAATTAAGTAAATTCATTCGTGGATTATCAATTAATAAACAGATTCCTCTAAATGAACTAAAATACCGCCAAATTATTTAAGTTTCAATAAATAATTATATACTATTTTAGTATTTTAAATTTAAATTTTTAATAATAGGGTATCTAATCCTAGTTTATAATATAAATTTATTAAATTATAAAATTAAATTAAATTAAATTAAATAAAAATTTCACCTATTAATTTAATATTTAATTAAATAAAATTTTTATAAATTAATTACTAATAAAATTTAATTTAATTTTTGTATAACCGCAACTGCTGGCACAAAATTTGTTATTAATTTAAATATTACTAAATCTTAATTTCTTAAATTTTTAATATTAATTGCTATATATTTTAAAATTCAAAAATTATTAAAATAATGAAAAATTAACACTAAAATTTATATGCAAAATAAATTTATAATAAATTTATAAACTATAAAAAATTTATTTAATACTTAAAATTTTTAACTTAGATTTTTTTTTTTTTTTTTTTAAATTTATAAACTATAAAAAATTTATTTAATACTTAAAATTTTTAACTTAGATTTTTTTTTTTTTTTTTTTATATTAAATATTTAATATAAATTATTAAATTTTAAATATTTATTTCTTTTTCTTTTTCATAATATTAATATTAAAAATTAATATCATTATACAGCGATTTATAATCATTGAAATAAATAATTAATTATTAAGTTTAATAATTAATTAAATTGATTTATTAATATATTATAAATATAATTTCTATTATATATATATATATATATTAAATATAATAATTAATTAAATATTTAATATATATATATATATATATATAAACCATTCCTAATTTTTTTTCTTTTAATAATAAA